ATATTATGATATAAATAAACAGCTCTTGTTGTATCGGTCCAAAACCTTTCCAATTGATCTTTACGGTGCTTCCTCTATCAATTAAATCTTTTTTTATCCATAGAAAGAAAGTATTTAGGCATATCCAGTCTTAACTTCATATTTGATCTATGAAGTTTGTTTTTTTGCTACAGCTGATAAAAATCGTTTTGTACGATGCTTATGTAGAAAGCCCTTTTTTGTGTTTCTAGTATTTAATTGACTAGCTGTTCGTTCTTTTTTTTCTATAGTGGAGATAGTCGCACGTAATGACAGATCACAGCCATATTATTAAAAGCTTGTGGTAAAAAGGGGTTTCGTTCTAATGCCCGAAAATAATATTCTAAAGCTTTGGTATGTTCCCCATTACTTGTGTGGATAAGGCCTATATTATAGAGTATATAACTTCGATCATAGGGGTCAATTTCTAGGCGCATAGCTTCATAATAATTCTGTAATGCTTCCGCATAATTTCCTTCAGATTGAGCCGACATCCGTTACGGTCGTCATTCGCTTTAACGAATTCTCCGTTTCAGAACCGTATGTGAGATTTTCATCTCATACGGCTCCTCCTTTAGGTGCATAATGAAAATAATATATGGAAAAATTTGATGTCATTATGAACTAAGCGGGGCTAATGTTTTTACAAGAAATCCCTAGCCAACCTTCTTGCAAAAGATCTTTTCTTACTACCAAGTGGGTTCATGCTAGATAAAAATAAAAAAGTAAACTTTAAAAATTTCTTTGTTCTCAACGCCCCTAAATTTCCAGGAATTAGCCACTTCAACAGTCTTCAATGGTTATACGGGTATCCAAAGTACGAACGAGATGGATGTTTATTGTTCCAACCATTTTAATTAGTCCCAATCCCGAAGAATAAGAAGAAAGAAAAGGAATCATTTTGAAGAAAGGTTTCGTGTTGTTGATTTCTCGGCGTAGTGCTTCTTCCCCTATGCCTCCTATTCGTGTATTAGTGTAGTAGGATTGATCTGTAATACGGGAACCATAGGTAAAAACCTTTTGCTCAATACTATAATTCACAATTGAAGCATCTAAGGCTGCATTAATCGTGGATACATGACAGAAGGGATTGCTTTTTTTATATTATAAACTTCACCTTCAAAAGCGTAGATTTTTTTCAATACTCATTTTTCTTTCTATTCCAAATCGGTGAGAAAAAAAATAATGATAATCAAATCGCACCATCTCTGTAATAAGTAAATGCCTCCTTTTCTCCGGAAGTTGTCGGAATGACTCGTAATAAGATATCGGCTACAATTGTAAAGGTTTTATCAATAAAATTTCCATTTATACGCGATCTTGGCATAGGTAATAATCCATTCTATAACTCTTTTGATTTCCTTTACCTTTTCTTTTGTGAGAAAATTTTCTCACAAACAAAGGAATTGTATAGTACGAACTAACATAAAAGCGGACTCATAAAAAAACCTTCTATCTACTTACAACTTTTTCCGGTCAAAAAAGGTATCTATTAACCATAATCTAAAAAACGATGAATAACTCGCTATTCACCCAGGTACTCAGTCATAATCCTGGTGTCGGAGAGATGGCCGAGTGGTTGAAGGCGTAACATTGGAACTGTTATGTAGGCTTTTGTTTACCGAGGGTTCGAATCCCTCTCTTTCCGTACTTTCAACTAATTCACCAATCTTACGTGATTGACCACAATACAATGTATCAAACCAAATAAAAAAGAATCTATTTAAAATATACCTTGTTTTTATTTTTAAATAGATTCTCTATTCCTAATTTCTTTGATATGGAATATGCTGGGAAGAGCAAACAAGGGATCCAAATCTCCCTACCAATCTATGATACATGAATAGGAAAAAGATTCCCCGACAAAATCCCTTACCTTGTGCCTTTTTTTTTATCAAAAAGGAGGGCGAAGGGGAGTTGTCCGAACTCTTGTTTTTAGTTATTTTTTTTACTTAAGTTAGGTTTATTAAGTCTGTCTAGAGTAATATTCTACGACAAGCAATTCATTTATTTTCAAACCGACGCATTTCCTATCTATTATTTGATTGACTAACCCTTCATATTGGAATGTGTGAAGAGTCAGATGGTTTGGCAATTCCTCGGGGGCAGATGAATCAAGAAGATTTTGAACCAAAGTTCTAGAGTTTTGTTCATCCTTCACTGTAATAATATCTCGGGGTTTGCAGCGATAACTTGGTATATCAACTATATGACCATTAACTAAAATATGTCCATGGTTAACTAATTGGCGTGCTTGAGGAATAGTCAAAGCCATACCCAATCGAAAAAGGATGTTATCCAAACGCATTTCAAGTAATTGTAGTAAAACTTGACCTGTTGACCCCTTGGCTTTTCCGGCGATACGAACATATTTAAGTAATTGGCGTTCTGTAAGACCATAATGAAAACGCAATTTTTGTTTTTCTTCTAAACGAATACGATATTGAGATTTTTTTCCGGAGCGCGATTGGTTTCTAAGATCGCTTCCTGCCCTAGGCCTTTTACTAGTTAGTCCCGGTAAAGCCCCCAGACGGCGTATTTTTTTAAAACGAGGCCCTCGGTAACGTGACATAAAGACTCCTTTTTTTTATTGAAATTGTACAAAACAAAACAAAATTAAAACTGAACTAAATGATAATGATAAATGACGTGAAATCCACTCCAAAAAACTAATGGAATACAAAGAGTAAGAAGATATATTCTTCTCAATATACAGATTTTTTTTATTGTATATACAATATATAAATAAAATAAATCATAAAAATTTTCCTTTTTTTTCTTGATTTATTTTGCAAGGGTCTAATTCTTTTACCCAATATATATTCCTATATGGAAGTTTATATGACATAATATAAATGGAGTGGTAACTCGGGGAAAAGGTGAAAAAAGTCTTTTCAATCTTATTTGATTTTGAAAGTACATTAAAAATCATGTAAAAAAACGAAAAAATATGGAAAAGCCGGCTATCGGAATCGAACCGATGACCATCGCATTACAAATGCGATGCTCTAACCTCTGAGCTAAGCGGGCTCAAATAAAATAGCACGTGCATACAAATTAACTAAACTACTATATCGTATCAATTAACTATTCTATTCATATTTTTCCTTATCTATTTAGAATTAATTAATCATATTCTATATATTCTAGAATAAAATATAGCTCAAATAAATAGTGACTATCATTAAATAAATAAAACATAACCTTAATTACTTAATTAATAGAATATAGCAATATATCGACTTTATAATTTTGATTTCATTAGTTTATAAAAAAGAAACTCTTAAGTAGATCATAAATCTTTTTTTTAGTTAAACGATATCTGATTTGAAATTATTGTTTTTTTGTTCTAACCTCACGCTATTATTATTATTTTATACTTTTATTTTTATTTTTAATAATATAGATAGAATTATTCGAATTTATATTCGAAATGAATATTCGAATATAATTTTTTAGAATTATTATAATTTAAAATCTACGGAGTAGACTTATAATCTTTTTCCGCTGCACATTGTATAATTCTAAGTTTCAAAAAAAATCATAAATTTCTTTTCATGGAAGTTAATAAAAAAAAGAGAATCGACCGTTAGACTATTTTAAAAAATTTAAGACAAAGATGAGAATAAGGAATAACATATATATGTTATGTAATATATAACCATATTGAATTGCAAATACAAAAATGATAGAATCTTTGTTGATTAGACTAAATCAATATGGATTGGGCTAAAAAAATGAAAGAAGAAACCAAAGAAATAAAAAAAGTATATATGATGTAATGAATTCCAAAGTTTCGGCATAAGAAAAAGTGGAAAGACATAATAATGAGATCCTAATCTCAAAGCAAAAAAGGGGATATGGCGGAATCGGTAGACGCTACGGACTTAATTGGATTGAGCCTTGGTATGGAAACCTACTAAGTGATAACTTTCAAATTCAGAGAAACCCTGGAATTAACAATGGGCGATCCTGAGCCAAATCCTGGTTTACGCGAACAAACCAGAGTTTAGAAAGCGAGAAAAAGGGATAGGTGCAGAGACTCAATGGAAGCTGTTCTAACAAATGGAGTTCACAACCTTGTGTTGATAAAGGAATCCTTAGATCCAAACTTCAAATAAAAAGGATGAAGGATAAAAACCTATTTTGTATAAATATAAGTAACACAAAATGATCTCAAAAATGACGACCTGAATCTCGATTTCGATTTTTTTTTAAGTAGAGATGGTGTGAATCAACTCGAAGTTTAAGAAAAAAGCGAATATTCATTGATCAAATGATTCACTTCATAGTCTGATAGATCCTTGGTGGAACTTATTAATCGGACGAGAATAAAGATAGAGTCCCATTCTACATGTCAATACTGACAACAATGAAATTTATAGTAAGATGAAAATCCGTTGACTTTTAAAATCGTGAGGGTTCAAGTCCCTCTATCCCCAACCCTACTCCCCCAAAAAGTATGGTTGACGCCTTACCTTTTTTTAGTTTTTCAATAATTCATTATCTTTTTTCCTTCATCCTACGCTTTTACAAACTAAAAATTATTTTCTTATTATAGACAAGTCTTGTGGGGTATATCATACATGTACAAATGAGAAAAAAATATTGATTTGAATGATTTAGAATCTATATAATTTTTCGTTTTAAAACTTAGAAAGTCTTCTTTTCGAAGATCCAAGAAATTCCCGGTATAAAACTTTTTTAATTTACTACTTTTGAGTTTCTTTTAATTGACATAGGCCTAAGTCATCTAGTAAAATAAGGATGATACTTCAGCAATGGCCGGGATAGATCAGCTGGTAGATCAGAGGACTGAAAATCCTCGGTGTCAACGGTTCGAATCTAAAGCAGAGGACTCGAAATCCTCGGTGTCAACGGTTCGAATCAAAAGCAGAGGACTCGAAATCCTTGGTGTCACCTGTGCAAATCAAAAGCAGAGGACTTAAAATCCTCGTTGTCACCAGTTCAAATCTGGGGCA